TTGATTCAGCAATCCCAAAGTTTCTTTTTGATCTAAGGGAAAAATTTGGTTTTTTTGCACTCTTTTTTTATAACTTAAATATTGTTAAGAGCCCTTCGGCGTGAAAACAACCAAGTTTGTAACGCTGAATTGGACTTCCGATAGATAAGAGAAAATCGGAAATCTCTTTTATCTCATACTACTCTCTCGATACATAATCAAATGGTTTGAAAAAAAACAATACAAAAATTTTTCATATCGAATTCGAAGTGCCATGCTATTATTACTTAATATTCATATGGCGAAGGCATAGTTTTCTTTTTTCTCTCAAATAAAAAAAAACCATTGGCGCCAAGCGTGAGGGAATGCTAGACGTTTGGTAATTTCTCCTCCAACCAGGATAAAAGATCCCATTGACGCGGCTAATCCCATGCATATTGTATGGACCTCCGGTCGTACAAATTGCATAGTATCATAAATAGCTACTCCAGGTATTACCCATCCGCCAGGAGAGTTTATAAACAAATACAGATCTTTGGTATCATCCTCGATACTGAGATATACCATAAGACCAATAAGTTGATTCGAGATCTCGCTATCAACTTCTTGGCCTAAAAAAAGTAATCTTTCTCGATAAAGTCGGTTGAGTAGGGTAAAATTCTATCCCTTAGGAACCGTACATGCACCTTTTGATGCATACGGTTCAAAAAAAAAATTGCGAAAAAAAGAATCAATGTATAGATTACAGTCCTCTTTATTTTTTCCTATTCTTTTTCATAGCAGGTTTTTCGGACTTTTAACGGAAGGGCTTTTTCTTCGATTTTTCAATTCAATAAAGACTCATTTTGATTTATTGTTTCTAATATAATAGAAAAAAGTCAATAAACTTATCGAATTAACTTCTCATTGATGTATTGTTTCATCGGGATTCAATCCAAACAGTATTTTCTTGTTCCTGAATGGGCCTCTTTCACCTTTTTAGGTTTAGGCTCTACTCCGGGTAAAGATCCGCCCGATTTTGATTTGCACATATAGGACAAATCTTCCCATCACCATTTCTTTTTGTTATGACTTTACAAATAACAAAAAGGAATCGTTTATGATACACATAGTAATCATAGATATATTACCAATTGGGTTTTTTTCTAAACGGAGCCTGGATACTTCATTTTTTTAGTCCAACCAAAGCCAACCATAAATTATTCTAATTGAAAATAGTACGATGAATTCCCCCAAACAATGCGTCTAATTGCGCTTCACGCTCCAATTTTTTGATGATTCAATTTCTCTTTCTTGGGCGAAACGGAGGATATCTCGATCGGGGGAGAGAACGGGGAAATCCCATACGACCCAATATATCTGACAAGTCGCACTATACGTCAACCCAAGATGCATCTTCCTCCCCAGGACTTCGGAAAGGTACTTTTGGAACACCAATAGGCATGAATTGAAAGAAAAAATAACTCAATACTATATTTCACTTTGATGTGGAAACGTAAAAATATGGTTTTATTGTCTTTATATTGTCTTTATAATAGTAAAATATTGGCTTTATCATATTTATTTTATCCATAGATTCGAAAAATTCAGAAAGAAAGATAAAATAAATAAAGCAAACCTTTTACGAATAGGTCCTTCTAATGATAAATAAGGATGGACGCATTTTCTCATGGAAAGTGGTATCAATCCACCATTGCGTATTGGTACTTATCGAGTATAGAATAAATCTGCTTCTCTTTGTTCTTACGAACAGAATTGCTTCTCTTTGTTCTTACGAACAGAATAGAATAAATAACCCTTGTTAGGAAATAATCCGCTGAACAAGGGAAGTCCATATCCATAGGATAGTCATAGTATATTCCAATGCAATAAAGTTACGTAGTGTCTATTTATCTTTGATAAAGGGGTATTTTCCATGGGTTTGCCTTGGTATCGTGTTCATACCGTTGTATTGAATGATCCCGGCCGGTTGCTTTCCGTTCATATAATGCATACAGCTCTGGTTGCTGGTTGGGCGGGCTCGATGGCTCTCTATGAATTAGCAGTTTTTGATCCTTCTGACCCTGTTCTTGATCCAATGTGGAGACAGGGTATGTTCGTTATACCCTTCATGACTCGTTTAGGAATAACCAATTCGTGGGGAGGTTGGAGTATCACAGGAGGGACTGTAACGAATCCGGGAATTTGGAGTTACGAAGGTGTAGCTGGGGCACATATTGTATTTTCTGGCTTATGCTTTTTGGCGGCTATATGGCATTGGGTCTATTGGGATCTAGAAATATTTTCTGATGAACGTACAGGAAAACCTTCTTTGGATTTGCCCAAGATCTTTGGAATTCATTTATTTCTATCCGGGGTGGCTTGTTTTGGTTTTGGTGCATTTCATGTAACAGGCCTGTACGGTCCTGGAATATGGGTGTCCGATCCTTATGGACTAACGGGAAAAGTACAACCTGTAAATCCGTCGTGGGGCGTGGAAGGTTTTGATCCTTTTGTTCCGGGAGGAATAGCTTCTCATCAT